TCAATTGTTTTGATTCGCGAGGAGCTGGATGAGAAGAAACTTTCATGTCCAGTTCTGTAGTAGAGATGGCATTGCGAAACAACCATCAACTATAACCCCAAAAGAACCAGATTCCGTAAACAACATAGAGGAAGAATGAGGGGAATATCGTATCGAGGTAATTCTATTTGTTTCGGTCGATATGCTCTTCAGGCACTTGAACCCGCTTGGATCACATCTAGACAAATAGAAGCAGGGCGACGAGCAATGACACGAAATGCCCGCCGTGGTGGAAAAATATGGGTACGTATATTTCCAGACAAACCCGTTACAGTAAGACCTGCGGAAACACGTATGGGGTCGGGTAAAGGATCTCCCGAATATTGGGTAGCTGTTGTTAAACCAGGTAGAATACTTTATGAAATGGGTGGAGTAGCAGAAAATATAGCTCGAAAGGCTATTTCAATAGCGGCATCCAAAATGCCTATACGAACTCAATTCATTATTTCGTGATAGAAACGTATAACCAAAAGAAAGAGTTCTTGGAATAAAAAAGCAATTGCAGGTTTATTTTTTTTTTTTTGCCCCTTTTGTTTTGCATTGAAAGAACAGATAAAAAAAATGATATGATTCAACCCCAGACCTATTTGAATGTAGCAGATAACAGCGGGGCCCGAGAATTGATGTGTATTCGAATACTAGGAGCTAGTAATCGCCGATATGCTCATATTGGTGATGTTATTGTTGCTGTGATCAAAGAAGCAGTACCAAATATGCCCCTAAAAAGATCGGAAGTGATCAGAGCTGTAATTGTACGTACTTGTAAAGAACTCAAACGCGATAATGGTATGATAATACGATATGATGACAATGCTGCAGTTGTCATTGATGAAGAAGGAAATCCAAAAGGAACTCGAGTTTTTGGTGCGATCGCCCGAGAATTAAGAAAGTTAAATTTTACTAAAATAGTGTCATTAGCCCCTGAAGTATTATAAGATAAGAACATCATCATCATATAGAGTTATAAGGTATAGTAGAGTATTTTGAATGATTAATAGATTGTGTCTCACGTATATATCTTTAATAATGTTACTTCATAACAAAAAATATCATGTTTATTATATCAAAATTTTGAGGAACCACAAATTTTAGTTCATTATGGGTAGGGACACTATTGCTGACATAATAACCTCTATACGAAATGCTGACATGCATAGAAAAGTAACGGTTCGAATATCATCTACTAGCATCACTGAAAGCATTGTAAAAATACTTTTAAGAGAAGGTTTTATAGAAAACGTGAGAAAACATCGGGAAAACAACAAAGATTTTTTGGTTTTAACCCTACAACATAGAAGAAATAGGAAGGGGCCATCTCAAACTATTTTAAATTTAAAACGGATAAGTCGACCTGGTCTACGAATCTATTCTAACTATCAAAGAATTCCTAGAATTTTAGGTGGTATAGGGATTGTAATTATTTCTACTTCTCGAGGTATAATGACAGACCGAGAAGCTCGATTAGAAGGAATCGGGGGAGAAATCTTGTGTTATATATGGTAATCCTTCGACTATCAAAATTAGATATGAAATTTATTATTTGTGAAAAAAAAAAAGATAAAGAGTTATCTAATATCACTCCTCCTCCATTAAAAGAGTTATCTAATATCACTCCTCCTCCATTAGTTGATATTTCAAGGGGGTTGTACCTGGAATGAAGGAACAAAAATGGGTTCATGAAGGTTTAATTACTGAATCACTTCCCAACGGTATGTTCCGGGTTCGTTTAGATAATGAAGATCTGATTCTAGGTTATGTTTCAGGAAGGATCCGACGTAGTTTTATACGGATACTACCAGGAGATAGAGTCAAAATTGAGGTAAGTCGTTATGATTCAACTCGAGGGCGTATAATTTTTAGACTCCGCAACAAAGATTCGAACTCGAACGATTAGGTGATTTAAGATTACTTTTGGGGAGATACAAGTCGAGATTTTAAATGAAATTTCAAGAAACTTAGTTTCTTCCACGAAGTAGATTAGGAATTCAGTTTAAGTTAAGGAATGCAAAATATGAAAATCAGGGCCTCTGTTCGTAAAATTTGTGAAAAATGTCGACTGATCCGTAGGCGGGGACGAATTATCGTAATCTGTTCCAACCCAAGACATAAACAAAGACAAGGATAATTTTTCTAAAAGGAACTCTCTAAAGGACCCCAAATGTACAAATAAAAATAAAAGATCTGTTTTAACATGAAATGGATATATCCATATATCTCTGACTCATATTTATGAGATGCTAAAATATGGCAAAACCTATACCAAGAATTGGTTCACGTAGGAATGGACGTATTGGTTCACGTAAAAGTACACGTAGACTACCAAAGGGAGTTATTCATGTTCAAGCAAGTTTCAACAATACCATTGTGACTGTTACAGATGTACGGGGTCGGGTTGTTTCTTGGTCCTCGGCCGGTACTTGTGGATTCAAGGGTACAAGAAGAGGGACACCATTTGCTGCTC